GACTTTCGACGGGGTATAATAAAAGGTTCTATGCGAGCTCAAAGGCGCAAAATAGTTATTTCGGAATTGTTTCAAGCAAATGTGCATTCCCCTCTTTTTTTTGAAAGACTCCAAAAACCCCCCTTTTTTTCTTTTGATATCTCCGGATTAATTAAACTATTTTTTCGAAATTGGGTGTGTAAAGGAGAAGCATTCAAAACAGTAGAGTATACAAAAGAACAAACAAAAAGAGAAGAAAAAAAAGAAAAGAACAAAAGAAAGGAAAAAGTGCGAATAGAGATAGCAGAGTCCTGGGATAGTATTCCACTTGCGCAAGTAATAAGAGGTTGTATGTTAATAACTCAATCTATTTTTAGAAAAAGTATTCTATTACCTTTATTAATAATTTCAAAAAATATTGGCCGTATACTCCTATTCCAACTTCCTGAATGGGCTGAGGATTTCCAGGAATGGAATAGAGAGATACATCTTAAATGTACCTATAATGGTGTTCCATTATCCGAAACAGAGTTTCCAAAAAATTGGTTGACAGACGGCATTCAGATAAAAATAATGTTTCCTTTCTGTCTGAAACCTTGGCGCAAATCAAAACTACGATCCTCTCAGAAAGATCTAATGAAAAAGAAAAAAGAAAAAGATGATTTTTGTTTTTTAACAATTTGGGGAATGGAAGCGGAACTTCCTTTTGGTGCACCCCGAAAACGTCCTTCTTTTTTTAAACCCCTTTTAAAGGAAGTAAAAAAACTAATTGCAAAATGTAAAAAGAAATATTTTCGAGTTCTAACAGTTTTCAAAGAAAAAACAAAATTACTTCGAAACATTTCAAAAGAAATCCAAAAATGGGTTATCGGAGGTGTTTTTTTTATAAAAAATATAACAAAAGAACTTTCAAAAGTAAATCCAATTCTATTGTTTAGATTAAGAGAAGTAGAAGTCTCTAAATCGGGCGAACTTAAAGATGAAAAAGATTCCATGATAAGCAATCAGATAATTCACGAATCGTTTAGTCAAATTGCATCTTCGAGTTGGACAAATTCTCCATTGACAGAAAAAAAAACGAAGGATCTCACTGATAGAACAAGTACAATCCGAAATCAAATTGAAAGAATCTCAAAAGAGAAAAAAAAAGTAACTCCAAGAATAAAAAATCTTAGTCCTAAGAAAACAAGTTATAATGCTAAAAGATTTGAAAAATGGCAAATATTAAAAAGAAAAAATCCTCGATTAATCTGTAAATTACCCTCCATTTTAAAAATTTTCATTGAAAAAACCTATACAAATCTATTTTTATCTATCATTAATATTCCCAGAATAAATACAGAACTTTTTCTTAAATTAACGAAAAAAAATTTTGATAAATCGATTTACAATAATGAAAGAAAACAAGAAAAAATTAATACAAAAAAAAAAACTCCAATTTCTTTTATTTCGACTATAAAAAAGCCACTTGATAAGATTATTAAAGAAAATTCACGTATTTTTTATGACTTATCCTACATGTCACAAGCCTATGTATTTTACAAATTATCACAAATAAAAATTAGTAACTCGGTAAAATCTGTTGTTCAATATCAAAAAATACCCCCCTTTCTTAAGCCTAAAATAAAGGATTCTTTTGAAAGACAAGGAATGGTTAATTCAAAATTAGCAAATAAGAAACTTCCTGGCTATGAAACGAATCAATGGAAAATTTGGTTAAAAGGGCATTTTCAATACCATTTATCTCAGACCAGATGGTCTATATTAATACCAGAAAAGCGGCGAAATAGAGTTCGCCTGCGTTGTATAGCTCAAAAGGAAAATTTAAACAAGCGGCATTCATATGAAAAAGACCTATTAGCTGGTTCCAAAAAAAAATCTGAAGTAGATTTATTATCTAATGAAAAAGATAATTTTCGAAAATCCTATAGATATAATCTTTTATCATATAAATTTATTAATTATGAAAATAAAACGGAATGCTTTTTTTATAGACCTCCCTTTGACGGAAATAAGAGCCAAGAAATTTCTTATACTTATAACAGGGCTAAAAAAGCCCTTTTTGATATATGGAGAAACATCCCTATTCCAAACGATCTAGGGCAGGTTGATATTCCATATAGGAAAAAACCGGCTGATAGAAAATATTTCGATTGGAAAATTTTTCATTTTTATCTTAGACAAAAAGTCGATATTGAGGCCTGGATCATAATTGATACTAATAGGAATCAAAATGCTCAAATTCGTACTAACAACTCTCAAATAATTTCTAAAAAAGATCTTTTTTATCTTATGATTCCAGAAACCAATTCACTAAACTCCCACAAAGGATTTCTTGATTGGATGGGAATGAATGAAAAAATGCTAAAGCGCCCTATATCAAATCTGGAATTTTGGCTCTTCCCAGAATTTGTATTTCTTTATAAGGCATATAAAATGAAACCTTGGTTTATACCAAGCAAATTACTTCTTTTAAATTTAAGTAGTAAAAAGAAAAAAATTAATGAAAAGAAAAAGATAAATTTGTTGATAGCATCAAATAAAAAGCATCGAACTGAAGAAGAAAAAGAACCCATAAGCCAAGGAGATCGCGAATCCGTTCTCTCACAACAAAAAGATATTGAAGAAATTTATGCAAGCTCGGAAAAGGGAAAAAATAAAAAACAATACAAAAGCAATACAGAAGCAGAACTAGATTTCTTCCTGAAACGTTATTTGCTTTTTCAATTGAGATGGGGTGCAACTTTGAATCAAAGAATGATCAATAATACCAAGGTCTATTGTCTCCTGCTTAGACTGATAGATCCAAGAAAAATTACTATATCCTCCATTCAAAAGAGAGAAATGAGTTTGGATATAATGTTGATTCAAAAGAATTTAACTATCTCAGAATTGATAAAGAAAGGTGTATTGATTGTAGAACCACTCCGGTTGTCTGGCAAAAAAGATGGACAATTTATTATGTATCAAACCATAGGTATTTCGTTGTTTCATAAGAGTAAGCACCAAATTAATCAAAAATATCAAGAACAAAGATATGTTTCTAAGATAAATTTTGATGAAAGTCTTTTACCACATCAAAGAATAACCGAAAATAGAGACAAAAAGCATTTTGATTTACTTGTTCCAGAAAATATTTTATCGTTTAAACGTCGTAGAAAAGTGAGAATTCTAATTTGTTTCAGTTCAAAGAATAAAAATTCTATAGATAGAAATCCAGTATTTTGGAATGAAAAGAACGTAACAAACATCAGCCAAGTTTCACACGACAATAACCATCTTGATAGAGAAAAAAATAAATTAATGAAATTAAAGCTCTTTCTTTGGCCTAATTATCGATTAGAAGATTTAGCTTGTATGGATCGTTATTGGTTTGATACCAATAATGGCAGTCGTTTCAGTATGTTAAGAATATATCTGTATCCGCGATTGAAATTTTGTGAATAATACACTTTTTTCTATATATCCTATATCATATTTCTATATACCCTATATAATTATATATAATTATAGGGTATATAAAAGTAAATAAATATACAGCTGAGATCCTGTATTTTTCTTGTCTCACATCTCATTCTAGTATCCAATATGAAGTGACTATGAATAATATCTCCATTAGATCTTGAAATAAATCAATAGACGCTTCTGTATTTTAGGTCGAAATTTTTCGATGCGAAAACGTACCAATTCTTTTTTTATTCCTATCTAAATAGAATTTCAAATTTGATTGATTAGTGATTGGTTTGAATTCAGAAAATTAGGAGTTATTTGGATAAAATTATTGTATATATCGCATAGAAATTAATAGCATTATTATTACTGATCAGTAAAATCCATATTTGTATAAGGAAAAAGGGGAATTTTTTTATGGTAAAAAATTCAGTCATTTCGATTATTTCTCAAAAAGAAAATGAAGAAAATAGAGGGACAGTGGAATTTCAAGTATTCAGTTTCACCACTAAGATAAGGAGGCTTACTTCACATTTGGAATTGCACAAAAAAGACTTTTCATCTCAGAGAGGTTTGCGAAAAATTTTGGGAAAACGTCAACGACTACTAGCCTATTTGTCAAAAAGAAGTAGAGGACGCTATAAAGAATTAATTAATGAGTTGGATATTCGAGAAATAAAAACTCGTTAATTTGAAGCATGATACAATTTGATGAGCTTAGTCGTTTAAATTTTAATGAACTTCTTTTTACTTTCAGAAATGCATGGAAGACTGACTCGGGAAAAACTTATGATTACACCAATTACAAGAAATGACCTCATGATAGTGAATATGGGGCCTCACCACCCATCAATGCATGGTGTTCTTCGACTGATCGTTACTCTCGATGGTGAAGATGTTATTGACTGTGAACCTATATTGGGTTATTTACATAGAGGAATGGAGAAAATTGCGGAAAATCGAACAATTATACAATATTTGCCTTATGTAACACGTTGGGATTATTTAGCTACCATGTTTACAGAAGCAATAACCGTAAATGGACCTGAACAGCTAGGCAATATTCAAGTACCTAAAAGGGCTAGCTATATTAGAACTATTATGCTGGAGTTGAGTCGTATCGCTTCTCATTTGTTATGGCTTGGCCCTTTTATGGCAGATATTGGGGCACAGACCCCCTTTTTCTATATTTTTCGAGAACGAGAATTGATATATGACCTATTCGAAGCTGCTACCGGTATGCGCATGATGCATAATTATTTTCGTATCGGAGGGGTCGCTGCCGATCTACCTTATGGCTGGATAGATAAATGTTTGGATTTTTGCGATTATTTTTTAACTGGGGTTGCTGAATATCAAAAGCTTATTACGCGAAATCCTATTTTTTTAGAACGAGTTGAAGGCGTAGGTATTATTGGCGGAGAAGAAGCACTAAATTGGGGTTTATCGGGGCCAATGCTACGAGCTTCCGGAATACAATGGGATCTTCGTAAAGTTGACCGTTATGAGTGTTATGACGAATTTGATTGGGAAATTCAATGGCAAAAAGAAGGGGATTCATTAGCTCGTTA